ACTTCGCAAATCCGAATCGGCTAATTGTTCTCTGATAGCACTTGCTCCTGTAGAGATTTCTCGATTTCGAAATGTCTCAAAACCTAGGGTAGTAAAAAAAAGCGGGATACTGTATTTCCGGGATTGGATTTCATATTCGAATGAACCTCGTAATCGTAAGAAAGTAGGTTTTTTTACTACGGGCCTAGCAAAAGAAAAATCGGGATAGGTTCCCATCGAATGGGATTCCCCCCTAAAAAATCGGACGTGAAGGTTTCCTCTCATCCGGCTAAAGTAGTTATACCAAATAAAGAAAGGGGTTCTTATTTTTAAACTTTGTTCAAAAAAACCCTACAAAGAGCTACTCCTTACTCAAGTTCCCAGTAAGGACCAATCTTTCATTGATTCATTCTTTTTTGACTTTAACAACTTTCTGAATTACTTTCAAATGGAAATGTGAAATTATTGAGTAGTCTACTTCCCCTCAAATAATGAATCCTCTTAAAGGAATATTTGGGGATTCATAAGGGATTTACTTGTCTATATATCGTTCCATTCGATCTTTTAGGCCCCCCACTCACCTCGATGGTTATGCCGTAATAATGCCCCTTGAAGCATATATGCGATAGATAGACTCCTGTCACCATGCCATATTTGTTTGCTTGAACAGAACTTCTCTCTAAAAGAAACAGAATAGCCAATTCGTAGAATTGGTCTTTTTTTTCACGAGGTATAACGAGCAATTCCTATTTATCTCTTAAGGAATCGGCCATGGATCAATACCCCTTCCATTTGGAAGTCTTGAATACGCCCATAATTCTAATTCTGAGCTTCATGTTACTCCTCCAAAGACACATGTCAGAATCGGGGGCATCCCAATCAGATTGAATGGGATGACAGTTTCTTATTATGAATCTGTAAAATGAAAATTTCGATCAAATCACACATCGCAGTATACTAGGCCTTCTAATTCCTTAAGAGGTTTATCTAAAAGATTCGCAATATAACTAGGAAGACGTTTCAAATACCACACATGAGTCACTGGACATGCGAGTTTGATGTATCCCATTTGATATCTTCGTATCCGAGAATCCACAAATTCCACCCCACATTGTTCACAAAATTGCGGGTCTTCTTTTTCAGCCCCGATTACTCCATAATTTCCACAAGCACAAATTCCACTTTTTATAGGTCCAGAGATTCTTTCACAAAACAATCCATCTCTTTCCGGTTTATTGGTTTTGTAATGAAAAGTATAGGGTTTTGTCACCTCTCCAACTATCTCTCCATTAGGTAGGATTTTGTTGGCCCAAGCCTTTATTTGTTGAGGAGAAACTGGTCCAATTCGAAGTTGTTGATGTTTATACCGATCGATCATAGAATAGAAATTCTGATTCATTCAATTCAGATCAAGCTTCCTTCCTATTGATCTGGAAATTCTTCTCAGATACAAGGAAATGATTCAGTTCCAGAGCCAAAGATCGTAGTTCTCGAACGAGCAATCGAAAAGATTCCGGAGCATCCTCTGGGTTAGGTACTGTTCCTCCAATGATCATAGCACCAAGTAATTCTTGACGAGCTCTAATATGATCAGATTTATAAGTAAGCATCTCTTGTAAAATATGAGCAACACCAAATCCCTCTAGAGCCCAAACTTCCATTTCTCCTACTCGTTGTCCTCCTTGCCTGGCCCTTCCTCTAAGGGGTTGTTGTGTAACAAGTGCGTAATGTCCACTGGAACGCCCATGGATTTTATCATCAACTTGATGAATTAATTTCAGGATATAGGACTTTCCTATTAGAACAGGCTGTTCAAAAGGATCTCCTGTTCTTCCATCAAATATTCTGCTTTTTCCCGGATACTCGGGTTCAAATACCCATGGATTTTTTGTTTGTTTACTGGCTTCATATAATTCAGGAAACACTAGTTTTCTCGACGACTCTTGCTCATATCTCTCATCAAAAGGTGCTATTCTATAATGTCTCTTTAGAAGATCCCCAGCTAACCCGAGTGAGCATTCAAATATCTGTCCCACATTCATTCGTGAGGGTACTCCTAATGGGTTGAAGACCATATCAACAGTTGTTCCATCTTGCAAATAGGGCATATCTTGTCTAGGCAAAATTTTAGAAATGATACCTTTATTCCCATGTCTTCCAGCTACTTTATCACCTACTTTGATTTCACGTTTCTGTGAAATATATACACGAATTATTTCTGAATTATAACTAGAACCCCCTTTTTTCTGGATCCATCTCACATCAATAACGCGACCCCTTCCACCTATAGGTAGTTTTAAAGAAGTTTCTTTTGCCGTGGATACCGGAATGCCAAGTATGGCTCGTAATAATCTATCCTCGGGGGCATACGAGGATTCGTTCACTGTTTGAGGCGTTAATTTACCTACTAAAATATCACCTGCTTCTATCCAAGATCCCAGCATCACAATTCCATTTCTGTCTAAATTGCGGAGTAAATGAGCCTCTAAATGCGGTATTTCTTTAGTGATTCTTTCAGGACCTTGGCTTGTCACATGAGTCTTAATTTCATATTTTCGGATGTGAAAAGAAGTATAAATATCTTCATATACCAGACGTTCGCTAATTAATACTGCGTCTTCAGAATTGTAACCTTCCCATGGCATATGAGCTACTAATACGTTTTTTCCTAAGGCGAGTTCCCCGCTAACCGTAGCCGCACCGTCCGCTAAAATTTGTCCCTTTTTAATGTATTTACCTCGTTGAACCTTAGGTTTTTGATGCATACAAGTTTTTTTGTTAGAACATTGATACATAACTAATGGAATGTTTATAGTGTCGCCATTACTTGAGAAAACAATCTTGTGAGTATCCGTATAAATGATCTTTCCCTCGTGTTCGGCTATAACTGAAAGCCCTGAATCTAGAGCCGTTTGGCGTTCCAGCCCAGTCCCAACAATGCACTTCTCGGACCGAGAAAGCGGAACTGCTTGGCGCTGCATATTAGAACTCATTAAAGCCCGATTTGCATCATTATGCTCGATAAAAGGAATAAGGGAAGCTCCAATAGAAAAATATTGGAAGGGAAAAATGCTTCTAAGATGAATCTGTTCCCATGCAATACTTAGGAATTCTTGACGATATCGAGCTGGAACAACCTGTTCTTCCTGAATACCCCGATTCAAGGCCAAAGAATTTCCCGCTGCTATCATATAATATTCATCTCTACTTGGTGATAAATAAATCATCTGCGTCTCTTTTGATTTATCAGATATTTCATAAAACGGACTATCTATAGATCCCCAATGACCAATTCTCGCATGAATTGCTAAGGATCCAATAAGACCAACATTGATTCCTTCGGACGTGTCAATTGGGCAAATACGCCCATAGTGACTCGGATGTATATCTCGTATCCGAAAACTAGCAGTTCGTCCTGTCAATCCTCCAGGACCCAAATAACTCAACTTTCGCCCATGAACGGTTTGTGTCAATGGATTAGTTCGATCCAAAACTTGAGATAAGGGGTGTAGGCCAAAAAACGATTCAAAAGTGGTTGTTAATGAGGTTGAAGTTACCAAATTTTGAGGAGTCGGTCTCAATTTATGTCTGATTGCTCCACATATAGTTCCTCGAACCGCATTTTCTAAACGAACAAGAGCCAATCCAAATTGATCCTGTAACAGATCTGCTACAGAACGAATACGTTTATTTTTTAAGTTATTCATATCGTCAAGTGTGCCCATTCCAAATTTCATTCCGATCAAATGATCCGTAGCAGCCAATACATCTCGCGGTAACAAAAATGTATTGTTCTGAGGTATATCAAGATTTAGTCTCCGATTCATATTTCGTCGACCAATCTTTCCTAATTCACACCTTTGTTGAAAAAATTTCTTTTGTAATTCCTTACATAAGGACTCAGAAAATACTGGATCCCCACCTACACAAGCAAATTGTTGATAAAACTCCAAAATAGCATTTTCTTTTGAACCAATCTTTTTTTTCTCCTTATCATTCGGGAAAGACAAGAAAACCTCAGGGTAACAAACATTATCTAGAATTTTTCTTAGATTCGAACCCATAGCTGATGATAGAACTAGAATAGATATTTTTTGTTTCCTACTCACACGGGCCCATATCCTTGCTTTTCTATCAATTTCTAATTCTAATCTTCCTCCCCAATCTGATATTATAGTACTGGTATAGACAGAAATTCCTTTATGGTCCAATTCTGAACGGTAGTAAATACCGGGGCTTTGCAATATTTGATTGATTACAATTCTGTATATTCCATTTACTATAAAAGTTCCCAGGGAATTCATTAGAGGAATGTTTCCAATAAAAACGGTTTGTTCTTGCATATCTCTACCGCTTTTCCAAATGAATCCCGCGGGGACATATAATTTAGAAGAATATGTGAGTGATTCAGACACAGCATCTCTTTCTTTTATCAAGGGTTCTACCAATTGATATCGTTCCGCAAATAATTGAAATTCAATTTCTTGATCTGTATCTTCAATTTTTGGAAACTTATCCAATTCTTCCTTCAAGCCTTGATTAATGAACCTACAAAATCCCTCAAATTGGATCTGACTAAATCCAGGTATTGTGGACATTCCCTCATTTCTATTACGGAGCATCTGAATCTTAAGTTTCCTCTTTATAGAATAAATCCCATTATTGTAGTATTGGCTCGCTCTTCATCGAACTAACCATCCGGATCGATCTAGCAATGATGGAATGTATATTATGTTTACTGAATCACATGAAATTTGAGCCCATTCCATATCTATATTTTATATGTATGAACGGAGACGAGATGGAGGAATGAAGAGAATTTTCGGCACAAGTTAGAATTTGCGACAGGTACAAATGGAAATGAATTGATAAAACACCCCCCCCCCAAAAAAAAAAAAATCTGCCACTCACATTACACTTATAGAGTCTTATATAGAATATCAAAATTGATCCAATTTCTGCCTATTATTATGATATTACGATCAGATTGGGTACCAAAAAAAATGGATTCACGATTGAATCCGCTTTTCTATTCACTAGAGAAGATATTCAATGACAAATTGAAGCACGATAATTCTCTACGGGTATATGTGCATAAGAGAGACCCAACTCGGTATCTATCTGTTCTGTGTAACAATTTTTGTTCTGGGGTTTACATATACACATATATGTTGTTATAATTGAGATTGAAAAGATTGAGATTGAAAAGGATTTCAATTCTTTTGAAAAAGAATTGATTAGTCGTAAATCAATTTTCTTTATGCCATTAAGGAAATACGATTTGAGATACAAATTTTAGAATCGTTCACTAATTCAAAGAAAATCAAAAATAGATTTCCGGCTGAAAAATTCAGGGCAGGAACCATTACCCATTTTCTTTGAATAAAAAAAAATGACTAATTATTATAGTCTAATTATTATAGTAATTAGTATAGTAATAGTAAATAGTATTAGTAATAGAATATAGATAAAATTTTTATCCATTTTTGATCGGATTTGGCGGCATGGCCAAGTGGTAAGGCGGGGGACTGCAAATCCCTTATCCCCAGTTCAAATCCGGGTGTCGCCTGATGAACAAATTGGGATTTCTTATCCTGCTGATTTAATCGACGAATTCTTGTTCCGCAATCTGAGGGTTCCTAAAGGACACTCCTTTTTTGTTCCTAGGATTGAAGAGGGGATTATACGAAAGACGATGAAGACTTCCTAATTATCTTACACTACCTATACTAAGGTAGTGTCTACTGACTCTGTCTGGAATTAGATTGGATAGGACGATGGGAAATCCATTTATAGGAAGTTTGGAAAGGACTGAACTGAAGATATCCAGACTCACGAGAGGCTCTGAGTGCTCAGACATTCAATGTGAATGGTTGGTCGGCTCTTATTCTTATAGAGTAAAAGTAAAACGTTGAAAAACCAAAAATTTTGCCGGGGGATTACAAAAAAAAGAATGTATGTAATAGCGGTAGTGGCGTTTCCTGATTCTTTCACAGAAAGACAATAAGATAGGATTTGTTATGATTGGGTTCATTGGATTGGTTCATCAATCGCCTTAAGTCAGAATTCTATTTTGACTCTGCGCCGTTGATTCCACTATGATTATTGATCAACAATGGAATAATTCCTTGATAGAGATAGGGGACATAATTTACATGGATATAGTAAGTCTTGCTTGGGCTGCTTTAATGGTAGTCTTTACATTTTCCCTTTCACTCGTAGTATGGGGGAGGAGTGGACTCTAGGGGTACTACTAATTGAGTAATCGAATTGTATCAATTGTTTAATTAATCGTTTTGCGAAGACTTCCAAAAATGTCTCTGTTTCAAAATTATACTGGAATGAATACAGTCATGAATAATAACCATTCTATCAAACAATGAATGATTACCATAGTTATATTTAGAAAATAAAATCTATGCATGATAGGAAATTTCTTCCACTTCCAACCAAATTCTTCCTAAATATTCTATTTTGATGAACCGGCTTTGACCAGAATTATGGGTATTACAATGAGAAAACCAATCCCTGTGTGTTTTTTTTCTTTACTTTTACTGTTCTCAGTCTAAGAGAAAGTAATTCTCTTATTATGGCGATACATACTTTACTACCGGAAGCAACTAGTAGTTGTCCGCGGAAGTCGAGGTCCTACACATAATCAAATTAGATCTTTCTTTCATTGAGCGATCCACATATCAAGTCAAGCATTTCACCTTTCTTTATATTAATATATATTAATATAAAGAAATAGTATACTAGATAGTGTGTAGAAAGAACTATATATAGTTCTTTCTACACACTATCTCAGACACTTCTGATTCCAGCCCGATCATTTCACTTAATTTCAGACTTGGAATTTGAATCCCTTTCTTTCATTTCTTCAATCATTGATAAGAACTAAACTAATAATTCAAATTTCATTCAAATTAATTATTTTGACTGACTGTTTTTACGTAGATGATAAGTAAAAAAGCAGTAGGAACTAGAATGAACAGTGCAGTAGCAATAAATGCGAGAATATTGACTTCCATAATCTCATTGTTTTTTTTTTGCTTCGCAATAACTCGGGATCTAATCCCATAGAGATGATAAATTTGACTCCTGTCAATTCAATAGTATAAATTCTATAATGATGATACTGAATAGTATCAATATTATGAATAACAATATAGCTGATCTATCAAATCGATTAATCGTCGAGAATTGAATAGTATAACATAGGAAGATCCTTTATACATACTAAATATAAATAAAAAAGGGAATTCCTGATCCAATAAAGAATCCTATTTAATTTTGCATCCTTTTAGACGCTTTCTTTTCTATAATCTACCTTCTTTCTTATACAATTCTCCTTCCTTATACTTATACATTACATACAATTATCTGATGAGATATCATATGACCGGTATTCAATGGTTCACACGTAGATGTAGATCCAAACAGTCGAAGTGAGATGGAAGAGGGGCGGGTTGAAAGATCTCATATTCCAACAAATTGACTAAAAAGGGGATGTTGCTTGGTCTTTTATTTTATTAGTATCCCCTTTGTTAGATTGGGATGGGAGTGCATACATGAAAAATTTGATGTGCAATTTGAATGAGAATGAGATAGATTATTTTCAATTAGTAATTGAGGATACACAAGTCAGGGGTAGAAAAAGGGTGAGATTTCACCTGAAAAGTACTTTGTTCCGTCGAGGTAATTATGTTAAGTTCATTTTGTATCGTACAAGTAAAGGAATACAATTTGTGTATGTACTCCTGAGAAAGATATGGGCATTTCATTGATATTGATCAAGAACAAACGAAAAAGAAAGTCAGACGAATATGGTATTTCTTAAAATACTGAATAGAGTAATACCGCCGATTGTACTAATCTACATATGTCTTTGCCCTATCAATCGGTACTAGTAGAAGAAATGGAAATTCCCACATTTTTCTGATGAGAAATGCGAAATGAAAAACAAAAGAAATAAAGATCCCCCACTGGGAATTAGATCTTTCCCCCTGCCCCAATTTTTCTTTAAAAAGGAGAGATTAATTGAGAAATGGATCGGATCCTAGTTCGGGACTGACGGGGCTCGAACCCGCAGCTTCCGCCTTGACAGGGCGGTGCTCTGACCGATTGAACTACAATCCCAGCGAGGTATATAGCATACATATTCTTATGGTTTCCTAAGAAAATTCTTTATTTTCTATTCATCATGTTGTAAAATAGCCACAAATGATATACTGATATCATATCCAAATAGATATGGACTCTAGTGAGAGTGGCACGGATTACTAATAACGCGTGGGTTTTTTTATTGCCAAAAATGGATCATTAATAAATCTTTCAATGAGAAAAAGGGGGCTCTTTTCCTTTATTGATACTTAAGAATCATGAATCTAGATCGTTAGAAAGATCAGAAGGAGGGGAAAAATTAAAATATGTAAAATATGTATAGAATAGAACAACAAAATTGACTCTTGATCTTTATATTTCTACGTATCGGACATTTATGTTTCCGGAGGACAAATTGGTTAGATCATACTCATGAGCGGCGAATTATTGGGCCGAGCTGGATTTGAACCAGCGTAGACATATCGCCAACGAATTTACAGTCCGTCCCCATTAACCGCTCGGGCATCGACCCAGGAAGAATGAATTCCGGGCTTAGTGATAATCCATGAGCAACTTCCTTTCGTAGTACCCTACCCCCAGGGGAAGTCGAATCCCCGCTACCTCCTTGAAAGAGAGATGTCCTGGACCACTAGACGATAGGGGCATATCTGCCCGACCGTCATCATACTATCATCATAGTATGATCAGTTTTTTGGAATTGTCAATAATAATAATAATATATATAACTAGAATATATAACTCGATCTAGTTTCTAGATCTATACCCGAAGAGTTTTTTACCTTATATACTTTATATATATATATATATATATATTTACACTTTATATATATACTATAACACGACACGATTCCATATCCATCAAATTTTTGTTTTCTTTTTCATTTCTAAAAATAGGATTCGGCTCAGGGTACGAATCCTCCTATTACATGATTCAAGAAAAGATCTTGAATCCGGGTCGATGTTGGATTGGTACAGGTATAAATCAAGTGAATCTTGTTCTGATGGATCAGTAAAAGTAAACAAAGCAAGTAGGGTCGGTCTTGAAACAATTCACTATAAAATAAAAATATTTGATCCGCGGACTATTACTAGTCAATTAATGACTAGTCAATGAAATTTATTGGTCCTGAATGAGCTCCTATGAGTCTACTGCATGTATCTATGTATCTATATATGTATAGATACATGCAGTAGACTCATAATGAAGAAAATGCCTAATTCATGAATGGAATAAACGGGCCTTTTTAACTCAGTGGTAGAGTAACGCCATGGTAAGGCGTAAGTCATCGGTTCAAATCTGATAAAGGGCTTTTTCACTAAACTCGAGTCTTAGTCTTCGTTTTCGTTGGAGAATAGACATATTGTTGATATTTCGAAAAAAAAAGGTCTTCGACCATTATAATGAGTTCTGATTATTATGAGTCATAATTAGAAAGTGTAAATTTATGCATTTTCATAATAAGAAATTGCTCTTATTAGGGGGAGTTTAACCTGTAGGGACATAGTAGTCCTCCTCATGTCTCATTATTCATTTGGTTTTGGGACAAAAATATCCTAGATATCCGACCCATATTGTTAATCGTAATCGCCAAACCAAATCCTACTTCTCTATTGTTCCTATCAAATTGTTCCTATCAAATCCACCGTAAAATTATAAATAAAGAAAAAGTAAGTGGACCTGACCTATTGAATCATTACTATATCAGCTATTCTGATATTTAAATTCGATATAATATAGATGAAATTGTAGAAGCGGATTTTTTCTTGGACGAAGCAAAAATCTGTCAATATTTCCTATTTTCTCTTCTTATTACGGGATGCTCCATAGAAATAAATTGCTATTCTTTTACGCTACATATAAATATTTCTAAAATTTTTCAATATCTTTCCTTGATTT